TTAGGTAGGCCTCTTGAATCTTCTCTTCCCTATTTTACATTTTGATTTCTTATTTATTTAGATTTCTTTTTTTATGTCCATAATCTTCATTTCGTCTTTTTTAGTAATAAATAGGAATTCTCTTGTTTAGACCCTATGAATGATTTGAAACCTCAGATTCATACTAGAACCACGATGATTTATTCTCAAGGTAAACTCAAAGGTTTTCTGAGTTAAGAACCCTTGAATTCATCACTTTTTTCCAAAATGGATGTAATGACTTGACTCAACAAAATATATAGGTTGTAAAGAAATAGAAAGGAATAAAATTCATTGAATTTAAGAAAAAAATAGATATTCTATTGATTTCCATTTTTTTTGTAGTCCAGTTACGAGGTCTCAATAGTAGGTATGAATCATAGTTCCCATATTTGTATTCTATTTATTTCGTGCTCCAGATATTAGAATCAATGTCTGACGAGGTAGAATCATCTTGTTAGAGGGAATCGACCTATTCTATAATATTATTCAAAGGATCCATTATAACAAGTCACACACTCATTTTCCATCAATACCGAAACAAATAAATTCCGCGGTCAAACTACCAAAATTGTTAGAAATGCAAATATAAAGTTCTAATGAAAAGACTCAAACTTCATAAACCTAATTATTGGAAATTCCATCCAATAAGATGGAAGAATTATAAATTTCCAAAATAATAGATAGGAATATGGCAAATAGTGCCATTGCAACTCCCATAAGTGATGTAGTACCCCAGCCCGGGGCTACTTTACCATATTCTGAATTCAAAGGTTTCAATAAATCCCCTACAGGAGTTCGTCTTGGCCCAGATCTGGAACTATCTTCAACAATTTGTGTAGCCATAAATCCTATTCTATTTAATGATGATTGGTTAAGATCTGTTGACTTTGTATACTATTCTGCTGTAGTTGTAAATAAATGATCTTATAGTTAGTAAGATCAATTCTTTCTGATCTTGCAATTTTGGAAAAATGGAAACAGCAACTCTAGTCGCCATCTTTATATCAGGTTTACTTGTAAGCTTTACTGGGTACGCCTTATATACCGCTTTTGGGCAACCCTCTCAACAATTAAGAGATCCATTTGAAGAACATGGGGACTAATTGAAGTAATGAGCCTACCCTATGGGGAGACTCATTACTTTAAATTGAATTATTTTGAAAAATGATTTCATTTTTTTATTTTAGTTGGAACCTTAGGTGGTTCTCGAAAAAAGATAGCGAAAAAAATGATCCCTAAAGTGGAGACTAAAAGGAATGTATAAACCAATGCTTCCATAGATTTGATCGTGGTTTGCAATTATATATAGCTTCCACACCTATTTATTTGAAATCTTTGACCATTTTATTTGAAATCTTTTAGCATATAAAGAAAACGAGTTAAAGAAAAGATGGTAATATTTCTTTTTTATCTTATGAAAAAAAAAGAGAAGCAAAAGATACCACAACCATTTTTTATCAGACTACTTGTCTCTTTGTAGTTGGATCACCTACTTTTTGGAATGTTCCAAATTCTACTTGAGCATCCAAATCTGGATCAATACCAGCAAAAACATCTCTGAACAAGGTTCTAGCACCATGCCAAATATGTCCGAAAAAGAAGAGCAAAGCAAACGTAGCATGACCAAAAGTGAACCAACCCCTTGGACTGCTACGAAAGACACCGTCGGATTTTAACGTAGACCGATCTAACTCAAAAATTTCACCTAATTGGGCACGTCTAGCATATTTTTTCACAGTAGCAGGATCTGAATAACTTACTCCATTAAGTTCACCACCATAGAACTCAACACTGACACCTACCTGTTCAACACTATATTTGGATTCTGCCCTTCTAAAAGGAACATCAGCTCTCACAATTCCATCTTCATCTACCAAAACTACTGGAAATGTTTCAAAAAAAGTAGGCATACGGCGTACGAAAAGCTCCCGGCCTTCTTTATCTCTAAATACGGGATGTCCTAACCATCCAACAGCTATTCCATCGCCGTTGTCCATTGAACCTGCTCTGAATAACCCCCCCTTTGCTGGATTATTACCAATATAATCATAAAAAGCTAATTTTTCAGGAATTTTAGACCAAGACTCCGATAAACTAAGATTTTCGACTAGCCCAACGCTAACTCTTCGATATATTTCTTGCTGAAAGTATCCCTGGTCCCATTGATAACGAGTAGGACCAAATAATTCGATTGGGGTCGTTGCTGAACCATACCACATAGTTCCTGCAACAACAAAAGCTGCAAAAAAAACAGCAGCAATACTGCTGGAAAGAACAGTTTCAATATTGCCCATACGTAATCCTTTGTATAGACGTTGAGGCGGACGTACACTCAGATGGAATAAGCCTGCTAATATGCCCAATGTACCTGCTGCAATATGATGAGAGGCTATTCCTCCTGGAGCAAAAGGATCAAAACCTTCCACACCCCAAACTGGATTTACAGCTTGCACTTTTCCAGTTAGTCCATAAGGATCAGATACCCATATTCCCGGACCATACAAACCTGTTACATGAAATGCACCAAAGCCAAAGCAAGCCACCCCTGAGAGGAATAAATGAATTCCAAAGATCTTGGGTAAATCCAAAGAAGGTTTTCCTGTGCGTTCATCACAAAATACTTCTAGGTCCCAATATACCCAATGCCAGATAGCTGCCAAGAAACACAAACCAGAAAATACTATATGTGCTGCAGCAACACCTTCATAACTCCAAATACCCAGATTCGTTACAGTTCCTCCTGAAATACTCCAACCACCCCACGAATTGGTTATTCCTAAACGAGTCATGAAAGGTATAACAAACATACCTTGTCTCCACATTGGATCAAGAACGGGGTCAGAGGGATCAAAAACTGCTAATTCGTATAAAGCCATCGAACCGGCCCAACCAGCAACTAGAGCTGTGTGCATTATATGAACAGAAAGCAATCGACCGGGATCATTCAATACAACAGTATGAACACGATACCAAGGCAAACCCATGGAAATACCCCTTTATCAGATAGAAACTATGTCACTTTATTTTCTCGCATTACTTTCCATGAAATAAGAAAACTCTATACTATGTAACTAAACTTTTTTTCAGTAGATTCTGTATTAGAAAGGGTGAATATCGATTTCATTCTAGTGAAAACAACGGAACAAAACTCTGTTCGTAAGAACAAAGAGAGGCAGATTTATTCTATACCTGACAAGTACCAATACGCAATGGGAAGATAGATAGGTTCCATTTCACGGAATCAATGAATGGATACATTCGAATGATCAATTCCTTCCCATTTTTTCTTTATTTATATAGAATAAAAAAAAAAAGGAATGAAGACAAGAAATCATGGATTTTTGCGTTTCCCTATTCAAGTATTAAGAATTGAGAGATGAAATTGATTTATGATTATAGTAATTTCAAAAATACCCCTGAATCCTCTGGGAGATGAAGATAACACTATTTGGATTTAATTTAGATTGACGAACAGCTTTATTAAGACACACTCATTTTTTTATCTAGAGTGATCGTGAGCAGCATCACGAATCGCATTGTTCCTTATGGTGTTATTTCTCAGTGCTGAGAATGATGTGATGATATTTTGATGTATATAAAAGAGGAGCACGATCAGCAATATGGTATTATAAAAACAATGACACCTGATGTTTGTACATTAGTTATGGTATCGGATTAGTGGCATCGTCAGCATCTTTCATTCTGAGCGGAAGAACAATTGGCAAACGGGCAGCATCCCCCCCCCAACGCTAGGATTATGATTCACCAACCTGTGGCTGGTCCTTTTTCTGGACCCCCGCATATATTGGCATCGGAAACAGAAGGAATGCTGGAACTTCGAAACACAATTGCAACGATTTATGCCCAAACCACTGGAAACCTTTTACGTGTTGTACAGAAGGATCTAGAAAGAGAGAAGTATATGTCTGCAACAGAAGCGCAAGCTTATGGTATCATTGATCATGTAACAGAACCAGCGGACAAGACAAAACCAATAGAAAGAGATATAAGTAACCTGGGGTGGCATTGATTGGGATGGAATATGGAATCTCATATTCCATCCCAATCATGGTTAACAATCAATTCGAACAGGTTCGGATTGATCTAAACCAAACCCTTCTTGATTCGAAAAGCGAAATCCAGTATGCCAACTATTGAACAAATTATTAGAAACCTAAGACAGCCAAAAAGAAATATGAAGAAATCTCCCGCTCTTAAAGGATGTCCTCAGCGTCGAGGAATATGTACTAGGGTGTATGTGTGACTCGTTCTGATCATGACTTGGAACTCTTTTTTCAGTATCAACGACTAGCCCCGAGAAATCGGATAGGATCGTAAAGTGAATAGAATAGTATCCGAGAGTTTTCTAAAATACCTATTAGAGTATATGAAATGTATGGTTTCTATTGGTGCAAATCCAATCATCTTTGATTTGAAATTCAGAAGAAATTCCCCATCGGTAGCAAAAGTCTATCCATTAAGCGGAGGAAATAGCATTATAAGAAGCAAAAAGTTTATGCTCCTTTTTTTTTTTTGAAAGAACGGACTAATAGGGTCAGCTACCTAGCTAACTCTCATAATGAAATGCCGTCACTGTATAGATAACTCTTAGTGTGAAAGGGCTATCACTTTATCATTGATAAGTTGAGCAAAAGAATATGAACTATACAAGTTCACAATACCTTTTTCTGAAATGAAAGAAGACGCTCCGGTGTATAGAGAGAACCTAACCATTTGAAAGATAACCATGGAAACGATGGAACCCACTGTTTTTTTGATTTTGTTCAATATGCTTAGAATTATGGATTTCCAGATGAAATAACGAGAAGAAAAAAAGCAAAAATCGTGATTGGGAAGGTTATAGTAGCAAAAGCCATTGGAATTGATATTTGATATATGGGAATAATCCGCTTTGTTATTTATTGACCGTAGATGGAGAGATAAACAGAATAAAGAACACACTCTATGAGCATAGGAATTCCAAAGGTAAAGGTACCTCTAACTTGTCAAGTGAGAAACGAGGACCTAGACCTCGAAACGACGACCTTTTGGATTACCGTTAAGGAACGCCTTTTTATGGAAAGAGTCATTTTTTTATCTGGAATCATTAACAACAGCACAGCAAATGGCATTTGTGCTCTCATGCTATTTTTAAATGTAAGTGATGATTTTGATGATATTTTAGACGACAGTGATGATATTTTACTTTATATAAACTCTCGCGGTGGAGAGGCAAGAGCAGCAATAACGATTTATGATACTATGAATAGTTTAGTACCTGATGTTAATACATTAGTGACGGGATTAGCGGCATCGTCAGCATCTCTCATTCTGAGCGGAGGAACAATTGGCAAACGGGCAGCATTCCCCAACGCTAGGATTATGATTCACCAACCTGTGGCTGGTCCTTTTTCTGGACCCCCGCATATATTGGCATCGGAAACAGAAGGAATGCTGGAACTTCGAAACACAATTGCAACGATTTATGCCCAAACCACTGGAAACCTTTTACGTGTTGTACAGAAGGATCTAGAAAGAGAGAAGTATATGTCTGCAACAGAAGCGCAAGCTTATGGTATCATTGATCATGTAACAGAACCAGCGGACAAGACAAAACCAATAGAAAGAGATATAAGTAACCTGGGGTGGCATTGATTGGGATGGAATATGGAATCTCATATTCCATCCCAATCATGGTTAACAATCAATTCGAACAGGTTCGGATTGATCTAAACCAAACCCTTCTTGATTCGAAAAGCGAAATCCAGTATGCCAACTATTGAACAAATTATTAGAAACCTAAGACAGCCAAAAAGAAATATGAAGAAATCTCCCGCTCTTAAAGGATGTCCTCAGCGTCGAGGAATATGTACTAGGGTGTATGTGTGACTCGTTCTGATCATGACTTGGAACTCTTTTTTCAGTATCAACGACTAGCCCCGAGAAATCGGATAGGATCGTAAAGTGAATAGAATAGTATCCGAGAGTTTTCTAAAATACCTATTAGAGTATATGAAATGTATGGTTTCTATTGGTGCAAATCCAATCATCTTTGATTTGAAATTCAGAAGAAATTCCCCATCGGTAGCAAAAGTCTATCCATTAAGCGGAGGAAATAGCATTATAAGAAGCAAAAAGTTTATGCTCCTTTTTTTTTTTTGAAAGAACGGACTAATAGGGTCAGCTACCTAGCTAACTCTCATAATGAAATGCCGTCACTGTATAGATAACTCTTAGTGTGAAAGGGCTATCACTTTATCATTGATAAGTTGAGCAAAAGAATATGAACTATACAAGTTCACAATACCTTTTTCTGAAATGAAAGAAGACGCTCCGGTGTATAGAGAGAACCTCACCGTTTGAAAGATAACCATGGAAACGATGGAACCCACTGTTTTTTTGATTTTCTTCAATATGCTTAGAGTTATGGATTTCCAGATGAAATAACGAGAAGAAAAAAAGCAAAAATCGTGATTGGGAAGATTATAGTAGCAAAAGCCATTGGAATTGATATTTGATATATGGGAATAATCCGCTTTGTTATTTATTGACCGTAGATGGAGACAAATAAACAGAAAAAAACCAAATTTATGGGCCTAGGAATCCCAAAGATAGCGATTACCTATCGAAACGAGGATGGATTCATGAAAACCGATTGGGTTGATGTTTACGAAAAGCTTTTTGAAGAAAGAATATTGTTTTTATCTGAAATCATCGACAGCAGCATAATGATTCAAATGCTTAGTTTACTATTAGTTCTTTCTAACAGCGATGAAGATATTTATCTTTATATAAGCTCTCCCAGCGGAGGGGCACGACAAGCAATCAGTATATATGATGCTATGACCGCGATAAGACCCGATGTTTGTACATTACTCATGGGATTCGCGACATTGTCACCATCTTTAATTCTGACCGGAGGAGCAGCCGGGAAACGCGGAGCACTCCCTCACTCTAGGGTTATGATTCAGCAGGTTGAGGATCATTTTTCTGGACCCCCGGATATATTGGAATCGAGACTAGACGGGATGTTGGAACTTCACGACACAATTGTAGATATTTATGTGGATACTACCGGAAAAAGACCAAGTGTTATAGAGGAGGATCTGGAAATAGAGAAAGTTATGTCTGCGACAGAAGCCCAAGCTTATGGAATCATTGATTTTATATCAAAAAAAGTAGAAAAGCTGGACAAGGATGAGATGGAAAAAGAAAGAAGAAAGTACGAGGAATGGGTATACTGGTGATTTTATAGAAACCAATTGGAAAGTCGAATTCCAATTTTCTTGGATTTGATTGGGATGGAATATGGAATCTCATATTCCATCCCAATCATGGTTAACAATCAATTCGAACAGGTTCGGATTGATCTAAACCAAACCCTTCTTGATTCGAAAAGCGAAATCCAGTATGCCAACTATTGAACAAATTATTAGAAACCTAAGACAGCCAAAAAGAAATATGAAGAAATCTCCCGCTCTTAAAGGATGTCCTCAGCGTCGAGGAATATGTACTAGGGTGTATGTGTGACTCGTTCTGATCATGACTTGGAACTCTTTTTTCAGTATCAACGACTAGCCCCGAGAAATCGGATAGGATCGTAAAGTGAATAGAATAGTATCCGAGAGTTTTCTAAAATACCTATTAGAGTATATGAAATGTATGGTTTCTATTGGTGCAAATCCAATCATCTTTGATTTGAAATTCAGAAGAAATTCCCCATCGGTAGCAAAAGTCTATCCATTAAGCGGAGGAAATAGCATTATAAGAAGCAAAAAGTTTATGCTCCTTTTTTTTTTTTGAAAGAACGGACTAATAGGGTCAGCTACCTAGCTAACTCTCATAATGAAATGCCGTCACTGTATAGATAACTCTTAGTGTGAAAGGGCTATCACTTTATCATTGATAAGTTGAGCAAAAGAATATGAACTATACAAGTTCACAATACCTTTTTCTGAAATGAAAGAAGACGCTCCGGTGTATAGAGAGAACCTCACCGTTTGAAAGATAACCATGGAAACGATGGAACCCACTGTTTTTTTGATTTTCTTCAATATGCTTAGAGTTATGGATTTCCAGATGAAATAACGAGAAGAAAAAAAGCAAAAATCGTGGTTGGGAAGGTTATAGTAGCAAAAGCCATTGGAATTGATATTTGATATATGGGAATAATCCGCTTTGTTATTTATTGACCGTAGATGGAGACAAATAAACAGAAAAAAACCAAATTTATGGGCATAGGAATCCCAAAAGTACCTTTGATCCTTCCAGGAGATGATGACATCCGTTGGGTTGAGATTGAGGAAATGCTTTTTCGAGACAGAGTACTTTTTTTATCTGGCGTGATTGACAGTACGGCCGCGAGTAAGATTGTTCGTCTCTTGTTACTTCTCGATGCTCAGAAGTGGTATACGGATATTGTTATATATATAAACTCCCGCGGTGGAGGGGCACGAGCAGGAATCACTATCTATGATACTATGAACACCATAAGACCCGAGGTTTGTACAGCAGTCATCGGATTAGCAGCATCGGCAGCATCTTTGGTTCTGACGGGAGGAGCAGCTGGGAGACGTGTAGCTTTCCGTCACGCTAGGGTTATGATTCATCAACCTAAGATTAAACGTGTTTTTGGACTTCCCAGTATATTAGCATCAGAAGCGGAAGAGATGTTGGAACTTCGCAACACAATGGCAAATATTTATGCAAAAACTACGAAAAAACCCTTACCTGTTGTACAGCAAGATCTGGAAACCAATAAGTTTATGTCTGCGACGGAAGCCCAAGCTTATGGGATCATTGATCATATATCAAAACCCACACCAAAAGAGGATTCCAGTGAGTAATTTTATAGAAACCAATTAGAAAGTCGAATTCCAATTTTCTTGCATTTGATTAGGATGGAATATGGTTAACAATTAATTCGAACAGGTTCAGATTAATCTAACCCAAACTCTTTTTGATTTGAAAATCGAAATCCAGTATGCCAACTATTGAACAAATTATTAGAAACCTAAGACAGAGCTAAAAAGAAATATGAAGAAATCTCCTGCTCTTAAAGGATGTCTTCAGTGTCGAGGAATATGTACTAGGGGGGGCTGGGATATCAATAACAACTATTTTATATTGCTAAAAAAGAATTTTTATGGGAGCAACAAGAAAGCAATAACAAAAAGAGAAATTGACATTCTAATATTTCTGTTCCATTCTCAATACCTACAAGTAGAATGATTGCTACATGTATAATTAATTATTGCTACACAATATGACTTTTTGATTTTGTATTTTTCATTATTATTGAAAAAAAGGGCTACTGACTATTTAATCAGAAATAAAAAAACATATATGATAACATCTTATAAATATGCAATAATGTTTCACATTAGATACAAACATATATTTGGATATCTCGAAAAGACCTTAAGAAAACCCGGATAGAAATTCTCATTTAGATAGTCGAGTTTAAATCAATCTTTCATCCATATAGAAACCTTTAGTTTATTTAGTAATGATAATGAGTTCCCATCAAAGAAACAATATAACGACAACTTTTTCTATTTCAATTTCTATACTTCAACTTTCTGAAAAAAGCTTAGCCAGCCCTTTTTATTTTATTTGATCGAATGGCCACATGACAACGAAATACATAGAAAAAAACTGATATGATTTTGATGCTATTTTGAGTCTATTTCTTTCATATTTATTTGACAAATGATCTATTTCTATACAATAATAAATATATAGCGGGTATAGTTTAGTGGTAAAAGTGTGATTCGTTCTATTTTTAACCTTGAATAGTTCAAGGGTCTTTCAGTTTTTTATTCATCCTCCGATGAACAAACTTTTTTCTATTTATAAAAAAGGTTTTATCCTTTTCCTCTCAATATAATATTTGAGGAAAAATAAACATTATCATGATTTATATCCAAAAGCTAATGAAAATTTTGGAATCAAAAGATTATGGATATAAACCTGTGAA